CAAATCCAAAACCTTATGTTTCATAATTTTTTCAATTTGTCAATTTAGAATTGATTCTTTTTTGATACAAATTATGATAATGTATATTATTCCTCAAATCAGTCCTTGAGAGGTATAAAGGAGTTTACTCCTTTAAACAAGAAATAAAGTTTTTGATCGAGATATAAATCAAACGGGGGATCCCTTAACTATTAAGGAGTCCATAGAACGAATCGCACTTTTACCACTAAACTATACCCGCTACAATACAATTATTGTATATAAAGGGACCTTTTGTCGAACAAAGGGGTCGGGTGTAATGACGAAATAGGATCAGAAATGTAGTTAATTAAAAAAAAGATAAAATAATATAATATATAATATACATAAATGGGAGGAAATAATTAGAATGTTCACATGTTTTCTAAGGGGACCTCTTAATGAAATTAAGAGGATTAAGAAAAGAGAAGAGCTAATTTCATTTTTATATTTTGTTTTGGGGGAGGCGGAAGATGTTTTGTTTTGACAGATACATCTACATCTCGACAAAACTACTTAATACATAAGATAAAAATGCATTGTGCAAGAATCCACAGTTCTTTTTTTAGATACGTTACCAGAAAAAAGAAGGAGTAATTAAAAAAATGACATTTTGATCTTATATAATTTTGGTTCTATATCAATCATAGAAATCAAAGATTCTTTTTTTATTTATTTATGTTTGATCATGTTTAAATAACAAGTATATATATATATATTTTCAAATCAAATACATTCAAATAAATCTTTGTTACCAAAGATTCACGGGAACAAAAAGAGCCCGGCTAAGTACCGGCCTGGACAGGCTATAAGCTGTATAAAAAGAAACTAAAAAAAAAATGGAAGAAATTTTATTTTTATTTGATTTCATATTTTTGATTTCATATTAAATATATATATCTCTATTCTTTATTCTATATAAATAATTATATATAATAAAGAATAGAAATCAAATAGAAAAAAAAAAAGATATATAAGATAAAAAAAGGGCTTTTTTCAAGCCCAACTTTTTGTTTATTGTTTATGCGACGTAACATAAACTTAGTAATTCTTTTTTTTGTTTCAGTTGGGGAGAGATGGCTGAGTGGACTAAAGCGTCGGATTGCTAATCCGTTGTACTAAATTTTGTACCGAGGGTTCGAATCCCTCTCTTTCCGCACCTTTACCTAATTCATCAATGTTACTGACCGCAATGTTTCAAATAACACAAATAATAACAGTGGACACCCTTATTCCAACTTTGTTGGATATGGATTGATTTTCTATTCTTAATTTCTTTCTGTAATACGAAAAATACTGAATGGTAAAGGAATGCAAATCTTCCTATATCTATGTCTATGATACTATATCTATGTCTATAATACATGAATAAGAATACTTGGATCAAATTTCTTGTTGTTATTTTAATTAGGTTTAAGTCTGACGCGAATAATATTCTACAACCAGCAATTCATTTATTTTCAAACCAACCCATTTACTATCTATTATTTTATTGACTAATCCTTTATATTGGAATGGGTGAAGAGTCAAATGAGTTGGCAATTCCTCGCGGGGGGCTGAATCAAGATAATTTTGAATCAGAGCTCTAGATTTTTGTTCATCCTTCGATGTAATGATATCTTGGGGTTTGCAGCGATAACTTGGTATATTTACCATACGACCATTAACTAAAACATGTCTATGGTTAACTAATTGGCGGGCTTGAGGAATAGTCGAAGCCATACCCAATCGAAAAAGTATGTTGTCCAAACGCATTTCAAGTAATTGTAGTAAAACCTGACCAGTTGACCCTTTTGCTTTTCCGGCGATGCGAACGTATTTAAGCAATTGTTGCTCTGTAAGACCATAATGAAAACGCAATTTTTGTTTTTCTTCTAAACGGATACGATATTGAGATTTTTTATTGGAGCGCGGTTGGTTTCTAAGTTCGCTTCCGACTGTAGCTGTGGGCCTTTTACTAGTTAGTCCTGGTAAAACTCCCAGACGGCGTATTTTTTTGAACCGAGGGCCTCGGTAACGTGACATAAAGACTCCTTTTGAAAATTTCATAAATCGAAATTAAAACTAAACTAAATGACAAATACGATAAATGCAGCGAAATCGACTAAAGTATTGTACTACAAAGAAGAATTAGATGAATTCTATCAATATCCGAACCTTATTCTATTGTATATAGAAAATAAAAAGGGAGGTTCTTTTCTTGATTTGTTCTACCGAGATCGAACTCTCCCAATTTTTTTTTATTCCTCAAAAAAAAAAATTATGTAAAAAATCAAAAAAAATAGAGAAAAGCCGGCTATCGGAATCGAACCGATGACCATCGCATTACAAATGCGATGCTCTAACCTCTGAGCTAAGCGGGCTCCCAAAAAAGAAATTGCGCGTGCATAGGAATTTAATAAGCTAAGTTGGTGACAGTTTATTAGATAATAATATTTCTATTATTTCAAATAATATTAGAATTCGAAAAACTTAGAATAATAATAAAGAATTCGACTACAGTAAACAGTTATTTCTATTACGATATTCTTATACATTAAGATTAAATATGTATAATGCATAGATTTATCCATTCGAATTCTAAAAAATTTCAATTTGATAAGTAATTAGTAATTCGATATTTCGATTGAATTACTAAATCAATGTCGAATTTATATAGAGTTATTTTTTAATTTATAGCCATTAGATTAGTTATAGCTATTCTAAATTAATAGGTGGTTTTTTTTTTTAATAATAATAAACAAAAGAATCGACCGTTCGAGTATTCCAAATTGCATGAAAAAATGACAAGGCGGGGACATATAAAAAGATAGATATGCGGTATATATGTATCCATATTGAATTGGGAATACAGAAATAATAGAATTGTTTTAGATTAGATTCGACCAAATAAAATATGAGTATCCGATATAGTATAGATGAAAAAGAATAAATCAAATAGGAGCAAATATCTTTCAATATAGGAATCGGTATCAAATCAATTCGAGAATTTTGTTTTGGGATAATTCTCACAATTTAAACAAAAAAGTATTCGAGTGAGAACGAGATCCCAATCTAAAAAAGGGGGATATGGCGAAATTGGTAGACGCTACGGACTTAATTGGATTGAGCCTTGGTATAGAAACGTACCAAGCGAAAACTTTCAAATTCAGAGAAACCCTGGAATTAACAATGGGCAATCCTGAGCCAAATCCTGTTTTGCGCAAAAACCAAAGAAAAGTTTAGAAAGCAAGAATAAATAAAAAGGATAGGTGCAGAGACTCAATGGAAGCTGTTCTAACAAATGGCGTTGACGACATTTCTCTTCGCATTAGGAAAAAAACCCTTCCGTCGAAATTGCGGTAAAGGATCAAGAATAAATAAACGTATATACATATATGTACTGAAATATTATTTCAATTGGTTAATCAATACTGAAAATATCTATTTGTGAATATTTATATCACAAATGAAAGATGTGCATCAAATCATTTTAAGGTTGAAGAAATAATTGAATATGCATTGATCAAATCATTCATTCCCTGATAATCTGATAGATCTTTTAAAGAACTTATTTTATTAATCAGACGAGAATAAAGATAGAGTCCCATTCTACATGTCACTACCGACAACAATGAAATTTCTAGTAAGAGGAAAATCCGTCGACTTTATAAATCGTGAGGGTTCAAGTCCCTCTATCCCCAAAAGACCGGGTTCATTCTCTAATATCCTAAATCCTCTTTTTTTTATTCGTTATGTGTCTTATTCAGTCTATTCTTTGACAAATGGATCTGAGTCGAATTTTTATTTTTCCTATCACAATTAAAAGTCCGACAATTGGACTAGGTAATTGAATATAGATATATATATTATACGTATATCATTTTTTTATACGACAAATCTACAAAAGAACTTTTTATCCTTGAGGAAGGAATCCTCTAATGATTAACAATACATAATGATTACTACTACTGAAGCTTAAAAAGAAAATTGAATTTAAAAAGAAAAAGTCTTTTTTTTTATTTAGTTGACATAGATTCATTGACATATATTCAGGTAATCTCATAAAATGGAGATGATGCGCCAAGAATGGTCGGGATAGCTCAGCTGGTAGAGCAGAGGACTGAAAATCCTCGTGTCACCAGTTCAAATCTGGTTCCTGGCACATGATTCATTTTTATGAATATCTACTCCCAAAAGGCGTTAAAATACATTTTGGGAATAGATACGTATTTTTTAGTGGTTTAGATCATCATACATATTTATTTATCCACCTAGGTTTAAAGAAAAGAATAGATATATGTTTTAGGTCGATTCTATGTATATAAAGTATGTAAAAAAGAAAATTAATTATTCGATTTTGTTTCTTTCTTTTTTTTTCTGCACCCTACAAAAGAATGTTAATACTTCAATAATATTCCAATGGTTAAATTAGTTGGTTGAAAGACCAAAAAATCGAGTCTATCTAGGGCGATTTTTAGGGGTGAGAAGAGTAAAAATGCATGCCAGATACATTATAAATAGAATCCGACCCATCCCTTTGTATTTTTTTTTATTTCGATTTTTGTCATCTCCTTTAATCTTAATTTAATTATAGTGACCATATAATTAATGTTGATGTCCATGTTATCTAGTTCATGATGCAGAACTTTTTTAGTTCATCCTATTGGCTCATTCGAAAGAAGTAAAATAGCATTCCAATTTGAGAATCTCAATGAATCCCAACCCTCATTTTTTTCTTTATCCCATCCATAATAATATATAAATGAGACCTCAATTATTCTATTTGATTAGACTTCAATTATTTTGTCCGATCTATAAGACAAGGGACAGGTCTGATCTATAAGATAATGTACCGATAGTCCTTAATTCAATATCTGGGGTTGTAGAAATAGAAATGCGGATTAGTTTCTTCTTTTTATCATTTAATGAGCATCTTGTATTTCATAAAAATTGGGGGCGATATAATCTTTACGCAAAGGCCATCCTATCCAACTTTCGGG